GATAGACGGCTCATTGGGATAGATATAGATGAACAATACCCCCCCTGGAACCGTATAGGAAGTTTTCTCCTCGTACGGCTCGAGAAAAAATGATTTAATTCGAAGTTTTGCCTATGTATCTAATTCTAATAAATAATAAATTAAATGACAAATGGACCTATAAAATGAATATCAATTAGACTATGATTTCAGTCTTTTTCTTCTTGAAAAATGAAAAAGAAACAGTTCGTACTCATAACTCAAATCGGATAACTCTTAAATAGCTCAAAGGAAAATCTTTAGTCAATTTCATTTATTGAGTAGTCTTTACTCCCTTTCGTTTATCCCGGTTAAACTATTTCAAATTCTATTTGGATTCTTTAGTCGGATCCAGTTATTGAGACTATCGAGAGAATTAACAATTACAAAGGGTGTTTCCTTGTTTTTAAACCCTTTATTCTTATTTTTAATCATTGGGTTTAGACATTACTTCGGTGCTTCTTAATCCTTTCAAAGTGGTAGCAACATACCCTTTTTGATTTCTTTCTATCAAAGAATCCTATGGATGGTTGATTCTAGCATGATACACGTTGAATCGAAAATTTTGGATCAATTTCAACAAGTTTTGCTTTTGAATTGGAAACTTGCTCGAATTGGATCCTTTCAATTTTCCATATATTTACGAAGTTGTTCCAGTTGATTGGCATTAACCCTAGATCCTTGCCCCTGAGAAATGAATTAATACTTTCTGTTCGAGCTCCATCATGGACTATTTACATTACAACCCGACAAAAAATGAAGGGTTCAAGTGTAACAGAACAAACAATGTCGAGCCAAGAGCACCTCATTCCTAGACAAATTTAAAATGATGGATGTAAAAATCCACAATGGGTCATATCCTTCAAGTCGCACGTTGCTTTCTACCACATCGTTTCAAACGAAGTTTTACCATAACATTCCTCTAATTTGGAACCGGTATACCGGTATGGAATTGATTCAATCATGGAATCATGAATAGTCATCGGTTCAGCTGTCCATAGACATCGTAATCTATACCTTTTCTTCTATATATGAATATATGAAACAAGATTTTTCTGAAAAAATCTTAGTAAGACAACATTTTGAACATATTTAACATACTAATTACTAATAGAATATATAGATAATAGAAAGAAAAAAGAAATCTATATATAGAAATATATAAATAAAATAATTAAATTAAAATAATATTAATTTATATTAATAATAATTATAGATATATATTAATATAAATAAAAATGAATAAGTTTTTGAATCTACATTTTCAAGTGACTTAATAGGATAAATTAAATGATTTTCTACTTTTTCAAAGATTCCAAATCATTAAAAAATTTTCTAAGTGAAATTCACTATTTAATTTAAATTAAACATCATTATTTAATTTGATTGGATTTGAAGAAAATTGGACAAAAAGCATCGCCTTTGATCTTTATAGGAAGATCAGTCTTTCTTTTTGAATTGACTCATCACTAATTTCAAATAAAAATTTGAAATAGATCAAAGAAAAAAAGAAAGAAATCCATTTTTTTTCATGAGAATGAGATGTAGAAAAAAAAATGTAAGTTAAGATTTGAATTTTGATTTTTTTAATAAGATTACGAAAATCAAAATCGAAAAAAAAATAGGGAAGGTTTCTCATATCTATCAGATAGACTGAACAATTGTCACTGTTTGTTATAGATATAGTATAAATACCATACTATAGAACATGGAACTTGATCGTTTGTTAATGAAATTCAAGCAGACACAGATGCTTAAATTTCTAATTAATATAGCCTATCCACCCCCCACTTTTTTTTATATTATGATATAGTTTATATGGGAATAATGCAGTATAAAAAGTGGATCCGCGCTGGGACGGAAGGATTCGAACCTCCGAATAGCGGGACCAAAACCCGTTGCCTTACCACTTGGCCACGCCCCATTTCGATTGCTAATCGATACTAAGAAACAATAATATTGTTATTGGTTGTTTGTCAACTACAGCCCAAATAAATATCTAAATATATATCTAGATATAGAATCTATCTATAGAATATAGATCTTCTATATCTATAGAATAATAGAATAGACCGGTACTAGGATTTTGATACATATAGATACAGAATTCAACTTAATTTATTGATCATTACATAGAATTCAATTAAGATATTGTATGAAAGTATGATTTCTTCTATTCTCCTTTGAGAATTGGAGAATTTTTGGTTGGATGGATTCAAAGAAAAGAAGGATTTTTGTCTATCTTACCTTACTTTCTTTTTCCTTATATCAAAAAGGCAACCAAAATGCAATTATCTCCAAGAACAAAATGTCTGTTATGCTTAATATCGTTAGTTTGATCTGTATTTGTATTAATTCGCCCCTTTATTCGAGTAGTTTTTTCTTCGGCAAATTGCCTGAAGCCTATGCTTTTTTGAATCCAATCGTAGATGTTATGCCAGTCATACCTCTGTTTTTTTTTCTCTTAGCTTTTGTTTGGCAGGCTGCTGTAAGTTTTCGATAAGATCCTAAATAATAATATCCTAGAAAATGCATGATTTCCTCGAGAAAAAATTCTAACAATTGATAAAATAAAATCAGATAAGTTTTATAGTATAAATCCCTGATTCATACATTGAAATTCGTGGATAGTCGCCATAAATCAGGCTTACCCCCATTTCCTCGTTTTTGAGCCTTCCAGCCATCCAGTCAAAGACCCTAACCCTATTAGGGTCTCTCACAATATCTAAATTTGGATATAAACGCAATTTTTTAATGAAAAACAAATGCATTTGTGACAATACATTTCTAGAAAAAACCTCATTTCTTGGTATCAAAATAGGATATGTGGTAGAAAAATGGAAGATCTATTTTCTTTTTTTTTTCTAAAAAATCATCTTGGAGATTGTGTAATGCTTACTCTGAAACTCTTCGTTTATACCGTAGTGATATTTTTTGTTTCTCTCTTTATCTTTGGATTCCTATCTAATGATCCGGGGCGTAATCCTGGACGTGAAGAATAAAATACAAAAGGTTTCCTTGGTTAATTTTCAAATTTTCTTAGGATTTTATCTATTCACACGTTTCACTAAGATTTTCAAAATTTGAAAAAAAAAAAGAAATCAAAAATAATATAAATAAATTAAAGTTATATAAATAAATAAAGTCATCAACGGAAACGGAAAGAGAGGGATTCGAACCCTCGGTACGAATAACTCGTACAACGGATTAGCAATCCGACGCTTTAGTCCACTCAGCCATCTCTCCCGATTGAAAAAGAGAATTACTACATTACACATAATCTAAAGAGTTTTTTTTTATCTCTTTTCTTTCTCTATTCTATTATTTCTATATAGAGAGATCCACGAATCAGGAATTTCCTTTATCTAATATCTAAAAGATGGACTCGACCGCGCCAACAATCGAACTAAAAAAAATAACCAAGACCTCTTTGTGTTGATTTTGTTCGAAAGGCCCTTCTTATTCTCACGGCCCGGCCTGGTCAGTACCTAGCCGGGCTCTTTTTTTTTGTTCCAACAAATTAGAATTATAGATAAATAATGATTTATCTGATTTGAAAGCAAAAAGGACTTTTTATTATATATATTATAATTATATTCAATTGAATATAAAATATTCAAGCAACGACAATAAAGAAGAAATACTATATTACATTCTTTTCTTGTTATACTTATTCTATTTTACCCGAACTAAAAAAGAAACTATCAATTCTTCCACAATACATTTTTTCCGTTATGATTTTAGTGTTTTTTTGATCCGTATCTAACTTCTTCAGCAAAAGAGAAAACTTTATTTATTTAACTTTAATTTCAATTTTGAATTAAATTTAAATAAATATTTAAATAAATAATTAAATGGAGCCTCTTTTCCAAATCTCATTAAATTTGAATCTACTCGTGAAAAAGTCCAGCACTCTACATTTTGATAATTCTTTGATAATCCTATCTTGATCATGCTCAATTATCTTGCTAGACAAAAGGTCCATTTGTATACAATAATCATATTGTAGCGGGTATAGTTTAGTGGTAAAAGTGCGATTCGTTCTATTAACCCCTAATAGTTAAAGGGTCTTTCGGTTTTATTCATATTCCGATCAAAAACTTTATTTCTTAAAAGGGTTTAATCCTTTACCTCTCAATAAGAAATTCGAGAAAAAAAATACGGATTCTCGTGATTTGTATCCATGAATCACTTATAAATTAAATTGAAAAGTTGGATTATGAAATTGCGAAACATAATTTTTGAATTGGACCAAGACTTACAATTGAATAAGTATGAGTAAAAGATCCATGGCTAAAGATAAAAGATCGATTTCTAATCGTAACTAAATCCTCCATTTTTTCTTTCTAAAAAAAGAAATTGGAGCAAAATAGCTATTCAGCGATGACTTTGGTTTACTAGAGACATCGGCGTATTGTTTTAGCTCGGTGGAAAAAAATCCTTTTCCTTAGGATCCTCTGAAATAGAAATAGAGAACGAAGTAACTAGAAAGATTGTCAAAATCACCTTCTCCTAGAAGGATCATCTAGAAAGCAATTCATTTTTTTGTATTCAAATAAAAAGCTGACGTAGGTGTTATGGGTATAATTTTGTTCATTTTGTTCACATCTTAGATCTAAGAATTTACTCTCCTTCCATAAAGGAGCCGAATGAAACCAAAGTTTCATGTTCGGTTTTGAATTAGAGACGTTCAAAGCACTGAATCGACGTCGACTATAACCCCTAGCCTTCCAAGCTAACGATGCGGGTTCGATTCCCGCTACCCGCTTTTTCTTTTTTTCTAAATATTCTATTAGAATTCTATTCTAAAATATAGATAATATATTTTATTATGATTTGAGATTTCATTACGGTTAGTGAATCATTGAATATACAATTCCAAAAATGATTTCACGTATAATCCGACTTTTTTGTTTTCAACTCAAGAAAAATCAAAATACGAAAAAATAAGAATGAACGGCGTCCATTGTCTAATGGATAGG